GGCCAATTCTGTTCCACTGAATCCCCCTTTCATGGGGCATGGGCACATATCTTTATGGCTAAGGAATGGGGAATCTTTCTCCTGTTACATGAATCAAATGCTTCATTTCATCCGGGAAAAGCCATCTCTTTCTCAACAATGTCTTTGTCATTTGATCCAATAGCGTTCCGTTAGATAGGAACAGATTTGATAAATACTGATAACTCTCGGATAGAGTATTAGAACGGAAAGATCCATTAGATAATGAACTATTGGTTCTAAACCATCTCTGGCGATGAATCAACAATTCGAAGTGCTTTTCTTGCGTATTCTTGATGAACCAACGTTTATATATATTATATATAGATGTAGAAGAATTTGTTTGGGAAGCAATAAGCCCCTTTGACATCTCTTCATCTGCAAAGAATTCTCGACGTGAAAACAAGGGCTGATCTTTGAATAGGGAAAAGAATGGATCCGCAGGGTCCCAAATGAATTGGCTTATTCGAAAAAAGCCTTGTTCTTTGGAAGATCTATCTCGTGTCTGGTACTGCATGGTTCCACTCTGCAAGAACTCCGAATCATTCTCTTGAAGTTCATCCTCTTTATGAGAAATGATCCGTTTGCCCCGAAATGACCCAGTCCAATAGGGAAATCCCAATTCAGTGGGCCTTTCGATACAATCAAATAGATTGCCACAAGGGCGCCATATTCTAGGAGCCCAAACTATGTGATTGAAGAAATCCTCCTCTATCTGTTGCGGATCGAGGGCCCCTTCTTCAAACCCCGATTCGTATTTTTCATATAGAAATCTCTGATCAACGATAGAACAAGATCCCTTTTGCATCATATCTAACCGATTCCTTGGTTCGGACCGAAGAAGTAATGTCACTCGATTCTTATCAAACTGACTGCAATCTTTTTCTGTCCGTGAGGATCCCGCCAGAGCCAGAGCGCCTTCTACTTCTAATAGTAATAATAGTAATAGGCCATGAACTAGATCAGAATCATTCTCAACGAATCCATAAGAAGTGATCCAATTCTTTTCATTGGGTCTGGATGAAGACCAAAGATCTTGAGCGACCGATCCGGCAGAACAACTCAAAAGATAAAGAAGTATCGTGAATTTCTTCATGCTCGTTCCAAGTTCGAAGTACCATTTGTACAAATAAGAATCCCCTCCCATACTTGATTTCTTCTTCATATAGATAGATATAGGATCTATGGGGCAATTACTTAGAAGTACATTTTGTGCAACAGCCCTTCCTATCTGATAGAAAAGGATCCCATGATCCTGAACCGATCTTATATGGGATCGAAAATCCCAAGTTTTTCTATGAAGAGCTGATCTAATTGTATTAGTTTCTATAATGGATTTCTTCTGTGTAATACTAATTGATAGGGCCTCGTTGATAAGTGCTACAAGATCTCGCGCATTGGAACCCATGGTTATGGACCCGAATCCGTTAGTATGGAACATCCTCTTTTCCAAGTGAAATCCCCTAGTATATGAAAGAATGAAAAAGTGCTTTCGTTGTTGTGGAAGAAGAAGCCTTCGTATCTTAATGCATGTATTGAATTTCTTCGGAGCTATTAGAGCGGGATCCACTTTTTGGGGAATATGAGTCGAAGCAATAACAAGAATCTTTCCAGTGGAACATCTTTCACAATCCCTGGAGAGATAGTTCTCTAATAGACCGAGGGATAAGTAATTCGACTCATTCACATGCAGATCATGAATGTTTGGAATCCATATTATGCAAGGAGACATTGCTTTTGCTAATTCGAATTGAAGGGTGATATCAATATCAAATTGGTCTCTTTTTGGCGTCATATACGTCATATACATAGTTAGCAGCTTCGTATCAATATCAAGGTCATCCTCACTATCATCAATATTGATATCGTCACTATAATCAATATCATCAATAGGATAACTTTTAGGCTTGTCATCCAGGAACTTGTTCGGAAATACCGTAATGAAAGGAACATAGGAGTTTGTCGCTAGGTATTTGACCAAACAGGATCGTCCAGTTCCTATAGAACCTATCACTAAAATACCTCTAGAAGGGGATAGGGCTAAGCGGAGCGAAAAGGGTTTTCCATGAGGAGATGGGGAATCAAAACTATTAGCCCCGCACGAGGTTTGTGAATAAGCGATTGTCCGATAATGAGCAAGGAATATCCGTCTTTCTGCTAAAAAGGATCTATTGAACTCATAATTCAATAGATCCTTTTTATGAATGTCAACTAAGTATCGTAAGGAAATTGATCCCGGTTGTTCAATCATTTGATAACCAGAGTCATTCTTTGATAAATGATCACTATGAGTCAGATTCAATAGAATTTGATCAATCCTTTTTTCTGTCGTTAAGGTGGAGAACTGAACCAAGAATTCTCTTTCTTCATCATCAATCGAATCACTGTTCGCGACCCAGAATTCTATTTTCTCATCAATCCAATAACCGTTCACGTTTTTTCTTTTTCTTATCAATGAATAGATCTCTTTACTTGTACGACT